CATTCCCGCAGTAGATCCGGACCGATTTTTTTCTGATCCTTCGATAAAAAGATTCATTCTCCTCATAAAAAAGAGGAGGTAGAACCAATAAAGATTTCTTTTTCGATTCATCTCTGGAGACCTCATTCAAGAATTTTTTTTGATCCAACCCGTAGGAATCAATAGAAAAGGCAAATCCCCTATGATACACCAGATCCGGCTCGGTTATTGATAGAGTGAATAGATCCGCCATTTCTTGAAATCTCTCTTCTGATTCAAAATCGTGGTGTAACGTGTATCCCCCTTTGTTCCGGTCATGGAATAGATGAAATAAATCCAAAAATCGATTTTTGTTCAAGAATGAAATCTTATTGGAACTGTCCATATCTGGTTCATCCTTCGGAACCATATCACATCCCGTATCTGATGAAATAGGATGAATTGAGACGGTATTTTGTAAATACGTAATTATCTTGAATATATCAACCATTTCTTTATTTTCCGATCGCCTGGAAGGGACAAAAGAAACATCTTGTTTTTTCTTCAAAAATTTCTGATCTCTAGTGGACCTCTCAGTAGGATTCGAACCCAGATGAAGTTCTGACCATCTGTCAGAGAAAAAAGAACGAATTGATCTTGTAGGATTTCCAAGAAATTCTTCGATTTCTTTCGGAAGCAGATGATTATTCATCTGCTTCTCACGTTTCGTGAATAGCCGGGACATTGAGGAAGATCCAAAAAGGCATTTCGGGAATCGATCTGATTCTATCTCTGTTCGTTCCGTTTGAAGAAAGGAAGGATCCCAAAGAATCGATCTTTCTTTTAGTTGTTGAATCTCTGTTTGATCGATCAATGTGTGATATTCTGAATCCTCATTTCTAATGGAATCGAAATGATCTCTGGATTGATCAGAAGATCCTTTCGATTGGCTAGAATCCGTTACTTGAACGAAAATAGATCTTGTGGAATCATATTGAATATTTGACAATACATTCCGTACCCTGCTAAAAAACCGATCCTTGTTTACCAACCACACATTATTGTCTAACCAAATCCAATTCTCTCTCGATACGTTCCTCAAAAAATCCGATTCGTGCTGATTCTTCCCCCAACTAACGAAGAGATCTTGGCGGAATTGCCACATATGAAATTGAGCACAATTTTGCAAAGAAATACCCCACTTGTTTCTCGAGAAGAGATGGGAAACATGCTCAATATCATTTGATTGAATAGTTGCCTCAGCTCCTTGTTGTTTGAAGAAACCCCCCCCTTCAATTGGTCTTTTTTCACGAAAAGCAGACATGAGATAACAAATCAAGTCTTTCCCTAAGATTTCGAATAGCTGTCCCGAATTCAAGTTGATTATGTTTCGCTTCTTCCTCGGAGAAAGACGATCAAACAATTCCCAATCATGGTCCTTGCGGATCGGATCATCCGTATAGGATAAAAAAAGAAACTCCAGATATTTGCTATCTTTCTCTTTGAATGAGATCTCAATTCCAGCTATGGTTTCATTAGCTATCTTACAACTAGAATCCCTCTTTTTTCCGATCCGGTTCCTCCACCACCGCGAACCCCGGTTCGATTCAGGCATGATACGCTTTTTATTTATTGGGAGAACCCAAGTACTCTCTTGCGGATCCATGAAACAACTCTCAGAAATCTTTTTCCCTTTTGGAAGATACAGGAGCGAAACAATCAACCTATTGATATTGGAAGACCAAAAGATTCTTCCAATGTCTCATTTCTGGGTCCGATGGAATTCATAGGTATAGGAAGAAGCCCCATCAAATAGAGATTTTTTCTTTCGACCATCTTTCGATTGTTAATACGAGATATAAGGACCACTACTACAAGCAGTACTACACCTTTGATCGTGAAATATCGATTGCTTGTTGAACCCTGTGAATCACGTGAAAGTAGGATACTCCAAATTCGGGGTCAAAGAGTTTCATAAAACGTTCTTGGTGGAAAAAAATGGGAGTGAAAGATCCCACTGAATCGAATTTGATCCATGAATCTAAGAAATAGTGAGAATTCTTGATCTCTCTCAATATCTCTCTCAATTCGAAGATCCAGGATTTGAATTGATGTCGTTTCATTGATTCCTCCTAAAGATTTTCATTGATTCCTCCTAAAGATTTCATTTCAATTGGAATTTGGTTATTCACGATGTACGACGAGCCCTGTTAAGCATCCATGGCTGAATGGTTAAAGCGCCCAACTCATAATTGGCAAATTCGTAGGTTCAATTCCTGCTGGATGCACGCCAATGGGAACGTTCAATAAGTCTATTGGAATTGGCTCTGTATCAATGGAATCTCATCATCCATACATACCGAATTGGTATGGTATATTCATACCATAACATATGAACAGTAAGAACTAGAATTCTTATCGATACTGGAACTCATAGGGAAGAAAATGGATTTATGGATGGAATCAAATATGCAGTATTTACAGAAAAAAGTATTCGGTTATTGGGGAACAATCAATATACTTCTAATGTCGAATCAGGATC